TAAGATTAATTACTCGCTTTTTGCGCCTTTAGGCAGGAAATTTCTTTTGCCAGATCCCGGTACCACGGCCATGGATTCAATTGAGCGTATGGTATCATTTAAATATCTAGCTCATCATTCGAAAATACGATCGATTCTACTACTCCTAGTCCCTTGTCTCTCCCCATGCGAGAATCTCTCTACAAATGCCACAACTTCCATACGTTATTTGAATGACTGGAAATGCCATAAGAGATGACCCTGATCTGCTGTTCCCCCCTATTCTGTGTGAGAGACGAATTGGAACCCCTTGGGAGCTGCCGCTACCTACTTTGTTTGGTGAAATCCTTAGATAAGCGATTTGTCACTTCTAAGCTATTGGCAGTTAGACTGCTGCTCCAGGTTCTATCTACCGCTCCAGATACTTCAAAACCAGTAATGGACTTCATTGCAGTGGCATCAATATCTGAATTCAGAATCAGCTGGAAAAAGGAAGCTATCCCAGTCAGTAGAGGTTGAAGCTTTCGAATCATCATATCTGATTGAACGTAAGGTACCATGCTTATGTGACAAATAATATGATAGCGAATGTGAATAACCAAATAACCAGTATAGTATCCCAATCAGTAGCAAGAGACGAGGGCAAGAATCGCTGGTTAAAGTCCTCCTGCCACTATAGAGTGAGCTTTAAAGTAAGGCTACAGAAGACAGGAAAGATTCCTTTAACCGATATCACCCGCAGGACAAGAAAGTTTAGAAGATACCTATTTCCGGAATTAGGGTTAGAGCTGCAACTCACGCTCTGTCATGGATGCTGGTACAACAAAGTTTAGGGATCAAACAAAGTTTGCAGACTTTATTACGTCTGATAAGGTGCGGGTTATCGCCCTTATTGTGTGTCTGCCTCAACTTTGAATTCGCAGTTTAATCGGCATTGGTACCGCCACATCTTGGTGGCCTATATTCCTGAGGGCATACTACCACGGCCCTTTGAGATTGGGGGCTGGGGTTCCCGGAAGGGTTCCTCGTGACGTCTTATCAATTAGGGATGGTCCGGTGAATTTTGTTGGAACCTTGTGAGCTAGATTGGAAAGCTGTTGAGTAAGTACGATCGGGGGCTTTATGAATGTTTAGACGAAGACAGCATCGAGATTGTCGAGCGCTTGTCCTTCCAGTATTGGGTCAAGGCCTGCGTTCAGTACGTCTCGTGGTATGCAGAGCGTCGAGTAATTACGACGTTGGCGTTGTCAAATTGTTGGACCCTCCTGTGGTCTTAGACCCGGCCGGAAAGAACAACTACATAAATTCCATAAGTACGATAGGATGTTTAAAGCTTACGATCTCATAAGGGTCCGGACTGTCTCCTTGCTTGTAGAATGCACAGTGGGAGTTCACTGTTTAATCGACATCGTCACGCGGCTTACCCGTGATTGGAAAAGTTTTCTACAGTCGGAGACATAGGTTATTTAAAAGTATGCCTTGCTAACTAAAACCAATGCAAGAAAAAATAAGATAGAGTCCTCTGTGTCGCCTATCGCTTCTCCCACGTGCATTCTACAAGCAAGGGCATCCATACGAGTATGCATTCATTATTCCCGTTCCTGTGTCCGCAAAAAGAAGAAGAATTGGTTAGTGTCCTGTTGATCCCTTGCACCAAAGCAGTTTTTTATAATTAGCTTATGGACCTGGCTCTTCACAAGACCTTGATGGTACGCATACCGGAAACCTAAAAAGGCTAGTCTCGGGTAACCTTCAAGGTCTCTAACTCCCCGACTCAGAAAGCTTCTGCCTACACCTTCCTGCGCCCTCTATCTAAATCATCCGCAATGGCTCTGTATTTCTTGCTACGAGCTTAACGGTCGCTACGATACTGTGGGTCTCTTTCTTAGTTATATGGTTAAGGCTCTTTCCCCTTGTCAACGTTTTGATCTTTGAACCAAGCATAGAAATTTTCTATTAACTTGGTGGGTGACTTACTTTCCTCAACTAATTACATAGTCAAGTAGTATGGTTCGGTTGCTACGAACGCTACACCTGCTCTGCGTGGTCTCCTATGAATGAAGTATTGAATAAGGGCTTCTCTCTCTACGATTGCCCGTTAACCATTCCATACATTCGAGGACGTAAAATGCGTTATACACATCGTCAGAGTCGGGGTCCCCAAGAAGGAAGTGAGCTTTAGGGAGGCGCCTGGAGGTGCGAATTCGGTATGGTTACACGAACCCTTCATCAACCAAGTCAATCCGTGCCATCTTTCATAATGACAGCTCAGACTTCATTTTTATGCTTTGGACAAGCCCTCCTGGGCGATCTTCTCCGGTGTAAGTAATTAAGAATGTGTGTGACAGGTCTGTGTCGGGTACTAGAAAAAGGATCACTTCAGTCAACTTCTTAGAGTACGGTTCATCCGACCAGATCTGGGAATGTATCTCATATCGATGACTAATAAAGAAGACTTCTTCAACCACCACATCGACCGGTGTAGCGAACCTTTTAGTTGCTGATACCACGTTTCTGGATTCTACCGACCCCTCTGGGGAATCTATAGACAGAAGGAAATGTCAGTCGAGCTGTTTTAGAATCATTGACATTAGAGGGTCAGTTACGCGTACCATACTTTAAAAGAAAGCCCATCCCCAGCCCAAAAGGTGCCTAAACTCGTGATAGAAACTCTCTTTCCCGTCCCATCGATCAATTGCTTTCCTGAGTACATATGCACTTGGCTTGGCCAATATTAATTTTCTTTCTTCTTTCGGGCTTAGTCCGTTCGGTCACCTGCTAGAACTGTAACGCTTTTATTCATCTTTACTCGCTCTAATCTATATAAAAGAAAAAATCCCAATTCTCATATCCCCCCCTCTCTGATGAGTTCTGCAGTTCAGTCTCTCCGATGGGCAGGTCCAGTTCCCAAAGCTTCCAAAGACGGTGGCGTGACTCGCAACGCTTTCTTAGCTGCCACTCCCCCCGGTGATAGCTAGCGATCCGCATCGAACACGAAATTAAGTATTCAATATCCGATTTGAGACACATACCATCTTTGATAGAAGATTCGAGGGTGACATATAATAATATATTTGGGCTGTGACAGAAGTGATTGGGTTTCATTCATGCATTCCCCTCTTTGGTCCAGAATGAGTGACCTATTAGTAACAGAGAGCGGCTAAGAAGAGGAGGTTGTTGATGCAGTTTTCTTTATTTCATTGAGATTGGATTGGTGTCATTCTGGATCTACATTGATTCTGTATCTAGTAAAGCCAATGGGCTCGTCTGTCTTCATTGGTCCAGAGGAATCAAAGAGAACAAGTAAACTAGGCCCCACAGTGTCCTCTCCCTTAACAGGCTGGACAGGGATCCCTGGGTTGAAGAAACTTTTTTACTTATGCTGGATCACGAAGACGGGCCATTCTCCGTCTTCTTCTTTCTAGAAGGGGGATCCAAAGCTCTGATCAATGACATCGCAACCAGGTTGGTCTCATAGTTGTGCCTTCGGGCGGGGCATGTTGGTCACGGTTTAATGCGAAGTATGGATCATCTAGTGGTTCGCTCACTCCGCTAGACAGAAGAAAGGAATCGTAGCCTTCAAGCTGACGTCTAAATATCTCATTCATAATCCGACGAGTTAAATGAGAAAGGGGCGGTTTCATAGCTCTAGCTTGCTGCGTCAACTGGCCCTTGGTCATCCTTTCTGTGAGGTAGCTTGTCTGGTTAATGGGGCTCTCTATTTAAAGATTCAAGAAGTAACTCCGCTTTCTGGGATGGAGAAGTTTCCCCTTCTTTGATTCATTCGCCCTACGTGATCATCTACTTTCTTCCTTGTAGTAATGTATCAATTCTTCTATATGATGGCATTCTGTAATTATATTCTTCCTTTCTTTGACCTGCGCCGATCCACACGGAGAATTGAACATACTTTCTGAGCTGCGTACGTCTTCTGTCTTTTCCTTGCGGGGTAAGTCTTTTTTATAACAATAAATAAAGGGAAGTGCGCCGGGAAAGCAACCGGAGATGCTGGTTCAATTCCAGCTTGTGAATCAAAGAAAACAAAAAGGGGAGGCGCACCGACCGGAAGTGAGGAGCTAGAAAGCATCGATTTCCAGGTCTATCTATTAGACGATATTTTACCGATGCGAGTGCCGAGTTGTTTCAAGTATCAGAATCCGATTCTCGCTCAGCTCCAGCTTCACAGGTTGGATATGTAGGAAAATTTTCCGGGGGAAAACATTGACGGATTGAGTCGGTCAACTGTAATGTAAAGAACATAAAGGAGAGACTTTCCAGCCCATGTGTGTAGCATCTGAGTTTTCCAGCACTATAACTGAACTAGTACCTTACTTACCATAAAATCAATGACTAAAACTATCCAGTATTGACGGCTTCTTCCCCGTCCAGAGTTTCACTTCACTAACTTGAAAGAGACTACTCCTCTGGAAGGAACGACTCTATATAAAGAGACGCGCTACGACGCTGGATACTAATAAAAGTCAATTGATCCCGCGAGTGACTAAGCGCGAGACGAGCCATAACATAAGGGGCGAATCTACTCTTCGTAGAATCGACCATAGGATATCTTCTTTTTTCAGTATATTTGCATCAGGCTTAGCCCCTACTAGTAAGAAGGTGTTCCCGAAAGGGGACGAAACCTGTCTAAGATCCTGTGTGCGGCTTAGTAGCGCGTGAACAGAACACGTAGCCGAAGCGGAACTCAATATTCAACCAACCTATGATCCATTTATTTAATCAGCTTACTATCAATAAACCATGTGTTAGGTTCTCGTTTCGGGAGATCTTGGAACGTGCCCGTCGTGTGAATGCGCTCTCGGAAAGAATACGAATGGTAGGAAGTAGTTGTTCCTCTGCCTATGGTCGAGTTACTTTGTTCCTCCTCTCCTAGAGACTCATGCTCCAACTGCAAGATCTGGGCTTGGACCATAGCTTTCGAATTGTGATTGGATTGACGCTCGGCTCGAACCCCTTTACTGTAGAACTGGAAGATCAGCTCTCCCCTTGCCTTTTCCCTTTCTCTATCTCTAGGCTCAAAGCCCAATCCTTTCATTCATTTAACGGAACACATTCCATTGCTGTTACCATTCCGCTCCTGTTCAGGTTACGGAAAAAGAAGACTTCCACCTATTACCAAGAAAGAGAATCATGCCTTTTTGATGACATGACAAGAAATCCTTAAATGAAAGCAAAATCGTGGATCCACAAATCCGTTATCTCCTCGTGCATTAACCGCTTCTGGGCTAAAATCCAATCTTTTAAGTGATAAAGTCGTTATCAATACAATTATGCCGCCGAATCCAATCAATAAAGAAGTCGATGCACTTGGCAAGGAGCCCACTCTCGAGGCGCGTAGATGAAGTCAATACACTCCGGGGTCTTCCTCCACTACTGATATTGACTGACCGGATAGCAGAGGTTCTGAAAGAAAGGCATTGTGTTGGAATGCAAGCTCTGCAAAGGCGCCGAAGGTGAAGAAGCTGTACGACGATAATGACTTGAAATACACAGGATGTTATCAACAGACGGACAAATGGAAAAAGAACTATTATATAAAGCCACCGCAGCAACCTCAAAAGCCTTATAAGCCGGAAATGCTATATCCCTTTGATCATGGTACTATTACAAAGGTGCAACCTCGGGCCCCGCGCCCATTCCTTCTTTCAGGGCTTTCCCTCTATATGTATACTCCGCTCCTCTCCTTAGCAGTCGAGTAAGCAAGCGCGTAAACTACCTTTCGTTGTTTAGACTTTTGATCAAAGAAGGCTATGTACTAGCAACTCAGACAGGAGAACTCCAATCCCTTTCCTTTTCGAAGTTTATAGATGAATCGAAAGAGGGCGGAATGTCACCTTCTAAGGTAAGGAAGAGTACTCGCCTAGTGCTTGCGCTAGGGTGGTTCACTCACCTAATTCTTAGAGGGAGGAACCGAATTCACCATTGCGTAACAAGTCAAAGACTGAACCCGAACACCAATCGTTTAAACGATTTGGGACAAGAAGACTATAAGCATTTCCTAACACGAAGTAAAATCATATTAAAATCATACTCACAAGAAGACTTGAACGGAGCTTAAAAGGAAAGGCATTCGGGGCCATCTACACTCTGGCGTACCCTGGCATCCCTTCTTCGGTCAAACGAGAATGGCCCATCCACTGTAGATTTGATCTCGGCCATCTTGATCTGGTTATATCAAGATGGCCGAGGAAGACAGAGCGTTTATCACCATATCAGATAGGAGGGCGCGTTCGGTTACAAGGTGATGCCGTTTGGTCTAAAGAATGCCGGGGCGACGTACCAGCGAGCCATAACTGCGCTGTTTCATGATATGATTCACAAGGAAATGGAGGTCTATGTCGATGACATGATCGCGGCTTAAGAAGACCGTGAATTTGAAGAAAGTGTTTGACAGATTCCGGAAATACAGTCTTCGTCTTCATCCGAAAAAAAAAAGCCGGGAGGAGGTTTGGTGCTTTGTCAGGTAAGCTACTCGGGTTCATTGTCAGCAGAAGAGAAATCGAAGTCGACCTGCAAAAGCCAAAGCAATTATCGGCATGCCGGTACCAAAGACAGAGAAAGAAATCAGGGCTTTTTGGGGCAGGCTACAATACATCAGCAGGTTCATTGCCCAGCTCACACCCATCTGTGAGCCGATCTTTAAACTGCTCAGAAAAGAAAGAATACCCCGCCTTTTAGAAAAGATAGACACAAGGAAGTGGGGTTGACAAAAGGCGTTTGACAAAGTTAAGAAATATCTACTCAATTCTCCCCCGCGGTCGACCTCTCTTGATGTATCTGTCAGTAATGGAAGCATCCATGAGTTGTGTCTTTGGTCAGCACGATGAAACGGGTAGGAAGGAAAGAGCCATATACTATCTCAGCAAGAAGTTCATAGATTATGAGACAAGGTATGCGGTTCTAGAAAAGACCTGTTGTGCTCTTACATGGGCCTCGCAACGCCTACGCCACTACATGTTGAACTATACGACCATGCGCGCTGAAGTCTCTCTTTGAAAAGCCAGCCCTCACGGGCCGTACAGCAAGGTGGCAGATGTTACTCTCAGAGTTCGATATTGTGTACGTCACCCAGAAGCCCTAAATGAGAAAGGCAAGGGGCAGGCAATAGCAGACCACCTGCGGGATCATCCCATCCCGTGCCTGACTATGAGCTTTATTTTATTAGTAAGGGGACGAATTCCCCGGACGAAGCTATTCTATTTGCGGTAGGCGAAGAAGAAGACGAAACTCCTCATGATTGGCAAATGTTCTTTTACGGTGCAGTAAATCAGAACGGAAATCGAGTTGGAAGCAGCCCTTTTCTACATGCTATCTTAAAGCTCGGCAAAAGGAGCCCAGCCCATATTCCCATAGCTGTCAAGTTGAGGTTCTTTTGCACAAAAAATTTAGCAGAATATTCTGCGTGTATCACAGGCGCTTCGCGCCCTCGACTTGAGAATCAAAGAGATTCATGTATATGGAAATTCGTCACTTATCATCTTTCAGACAACTGGTAATTGGAAA